AGGGCCTGCTACCCGTCTACAGATTAAAAATCTGTCACTTTAATCTCAGTCATAAAAAAATTCTATAAAAAGTCTAAGATCAATACTAATCTTAGTCTCAGCCTCCTAAGTAGATTTACTAAGACTACACTAAGAAGTCTAGGACGAGAGGACGACAGCCACCCCTTTAATAAGTAAGGATAGCTAAACTTTAAATAATAAAAAAGCCTAATAACTGCCCTAACAACAGCCACAGCGAGCAGCTCAACGTAAACGTTTGTCATGACTCCTTTTACTAATACATATATTTTTAGTGAAAACATTGCGAATGGTGGCAACCCCCCCAAAGCAAGGAGATAGAACCCAGCTCTGGCCCACTTTTGGGAGTAAACTGAAGAGATTAACACTCACATAGAGACTGAATAACCCAAGAAATACCATCATATGGAATAAGATATTATCCCTGTAACTAGCCAGCCCCCGTGGACAATTGAAGACGCAGCAAGCATGTGACGCAACGACGTTGCGCCAAGTCCGTATACTGTACCCGCCATTAATCTCCTGACTGCCATTAGTGTTCAAAGGGTTATCCTAGAAGGAAACTGATTAGGCTTCCTTAGTATAAATATGATTTCGTGTCTTAGAGCTAGGGGGATTACTTTCATGAGAGTTATTAAAACCAACAATACGTAGTAGTCTAGACTTAACGTTGTAGGGAACACTCAAAAATGAAATGGGAACAGGCCAATCTTCATGGCCAGCATCACAGTTGCGATTAATAAGAAAAATCTTATGTTTGAACCCACATAAATACTTCAAAAGATAACTACAATCATGAAAATGCCTGCATAACTTTGAGGTAGAAAGTATAGTATTAACCCCTCAACGGTTAATCTGTTGTAGGTCGTAATCCCCGCTCAGCAAACAAATAGTAATATGGATACCTCCATTATTAGCCAAGTAAGAATAATATCTGTTATGAGCATCCTAGTGAAAATCAAAGCAATTGTTAAGCCCAATAGTATAACTCTAACCATTATTATAGCAGCATAAAGATAACTCTATGTAATCTTTGACATCAACAAAGCCCGTCCTCCGGCGGCTGCCCATCAGAAAATTTTTATATTATATAAACGTCAGTTTTAAACGATTAAAGTCATGAAAACTCAAAGTTTAGTTTTACAAACCTATGCAAGTTCAACTTATTCTACTCCCATAGTAAAAAAACCTCTAAGGGGGACTACACCCTACCACCTTGTAGAGATAAGACCCTGACCTCTGCTGGCCTCTCTCAGAATTTTTAATATACCCGTAGGATTTATTATATACACCCGCTTCCACAGCCCTTATCTACTGATCGCTAGCACTTTATTGACAGCCATGGTGGCTGTCTTATGATGACGAGATGTAGTTCGGGAATCTACTTTTCAGGGGTGACATACATCATACGTTGTTAAAGGCTTAAAAATAGGAATAGCTTTATTCATTGTTTCTGAAGTCTTTTTCTTCGTGGCCTTTTTCTGGGCCTATTTCCATAGCAGGTTAGCACCCTCTATTGAGGTTGGGGCAGTCTGACCACCTGTTGGAGTGAACCCTCTTAACCCTTTCCAAGTACCTCTGTTAAATACTAGGGTCCTTTTGCTATCGGGGGTAAGGGTTACATGAGCCCATCACGCAATTGAAGAAGGAAAATACCGAAGGGCCATACAAGCACTTCTTTTAACATTCCTTCTAGGGGCATACTTCTTAAGTCTTCAGCTGGGGGAGTATAAAGAAACCTCCTTTACTATCGCTGATAGGGTATACGGAAGAGTTTTCTTTATAGCAACAGGATTTCATGGCCTTCATGTTTTAGTTGGCTCCATTTTTCTATTTGTCTGTTTACTACGACTTTACTGATACCACTTCTCAAAGGACCACCACGTTGGCTTTCTAGCAGCCGCATGATACTGACACTTTGTGGACGTCGTTTGATTGTTTTTATATATTAGAATTTACTGATGAGGTTCGTCTAGTTGTAGCTTATAAATTAAAGTATTGAATTTGTAATTCATTGAAGGTAAAAATACCCGTCTAGGTACTTTATTTTAAGCCTCTTTAATTATTTCAAAGAGCTCTTAATTTGATAATTAAAACTAAAGGTATAATATGTAACAGTGAGCTTAATAAGCTAGGTATCCCTACTTCTACCCCGGGTAGTAAGAAAGGCTTGGCCATTCCATGGTTAACTAATGAATATATATATATATTATAACCAACTCTAACAAATATAATTAGGCCTATGATTACTACTGCCCCAATTCTATTTACTCAAGCGACAGGAATAGCGCCTAACTCTCCCAGCAAATTTAAAGTTGGTGGCACGGCCATATTACCTAAGCACATTAAGAATCATAGTAACCTAACTGTTGGGTATAATGAAAGTATGCCCCTTAAATAAGATAATCTCCGACTCCCTACTTTTTTATAGGTCACGTATGAGATCAAAAATAAAGCTGACGATCTAAACCCATGTGCCACTATAATAATTAGTCCACTGAATACTCCCCAATAAGAATAAGTTACTAGTCTTATGATCACTACTGACATATGTACAACAGAAGAGTAAGCCACCATGGCTTTCAAGTCGTTTTGACGCAAGCATACGAGACCCGACACTAAACCCCCCCAAATAGATAATATAATTAAGGAGACAATTACAGTTGAAGGGGTGCTGTCGCTCTCTAGAAAAGACATCAGCAAGTACAAACCATAACCCCCAAGCTTAAGTAAAACCCCCGCAAGAAGCATTGACCCAGCTAGGGGGGCTTCTACGTGGGCTTTAGGTAGTCACAAGTGACCACCGTAAATAGGTAGCTTGACTAAGAATGGTAATATTATTACAAGAAGGTATCATGCATTAACCTTTATTATTATCAGTTTTACAAAAAAAACATCAAACCTTATTAGGTGATAATAAATTCTCAAAGAACATAATAATATTGGAAGGGACGCTATCACAGTGTACAGTAACATATAAGTTGTGGCCAATAGACGCTCTGGTTGATACCCTCAGCCTACAATTAACAATATAATAGGAATTAAACTTATCTCAAACATCACATAGAATATAATGAAATTCTTTACTGAAAAACAAACCACTAACACCAGTATTATACTTAGTATTGTGCACCAGTACTTGAGTCCTTTTTCATTAGAAGTGGCCAGTGCTCTACATAGCACAATAAAAACTCTTAATCAGGCTAAGAAGCCTGCGTAAGAGTTAGACATAACTATTAGATCTTGGGCCCACCTAAACCTGTTAAAGTTAGCACTTATAGTTATCAGCCTAAAGATCACACAGGCACTAATAATCGCTCAACGATTGTTAACCAAGACAAAGCTACTCACCATAAATATAACCCATCTAATCATTTAAGCAATAAAAGGGGAGCAAGTTTAGCCCCTGATCAGAGTTAGCAGCCCCAATCATTCCTTTTAGCCTTATTACTTTTGCTTAAAGCTACTAATATTTAACTATTAATTAAGGACTTTGAAAGCCCCTAAAGGTAATCATATACCGGTTAAATTTTTATTTGTGTACTCAGTGTTTTTTGTGACCCTCTTAGTTGTGATTAGTCTTATCACTATCTCTTTTATTATTAAGTGGGTAAGAAATACCAACATAGTAGAAAAAATGAGCCCATTTGAGTGTGGCTTTGACCCTTTAGCCCCCACCCGCACACCTTTCTCGACACGTTTTATCTTATTGTTGGTTTTCTTTTTGATTTTTGACGTAGAGACGGTCATTATGTTACCACTATCCCAAAGAGTAATAAATAGAGGCGACGTCGCCTCTATTTATTACTCTTTGGGGTTTTTGAGAATCTTACTATTGGGCTTGTTATATGAATGGGCTAATGGGGTTTTGGACTGAACATAGTTGGAGGGGCCTCCCTTCTTTAAATAAGCTAATCTTAAGCTACTGGGCTCATAACCCAGAAATGATAAAATCTTTAAAGACCACTATAAGTATTTTGTTATGGTCCTGTCCTATAAAGTTTAACTTGTACTCACATGGAAGTTTTGATTATTTAGTTAATATAATAATCCGCGGATTACCAGGGGATAATATTGTACAATCATGGAAACATGAATACAGCTTGTTAAGTTTATATACTAAACCTAAAGAAGTGGCCAAAATAAGTGCCAGCAGCCGCGGTCACACTTTTACTCAAATATAGAACCAAGCAGAGAATAAATTGAAGTAATATTTAAGATCCCTAGACTTTACTTGTTCACGGGGGCCCGATCAGTAAAATGATATGTCCAGCCATTACGTCTGACTCAAGTTAATCTTAAATAATTTCACTTAGCTGTTACAAACTCTCAAAGAAAACTAGGATTAGATACCCTATTATTAAGAGCTAGACTAAACTAATCTCTTAGTAATAATACTCTATAAAGTATAAACTAAAACAACATGGCGGTAAAAAACAACTCTCAGGGGAACTTACAGAATAAATGATAATCACCAAGATTACCTGTCCTTTAGGCCCACAGCCTGTATGCCGTCGTCTTCAGGTTTTTTTTTACTAGAAGACCTCGATCTTTTGCAGGTTTAATTACCTTTAACCGTAAAAGAAAAAGTCAGATCAAGGTGCAGCCAATATAAAGGGTCATGCGAGTTACACTTACCTATTACTAACTTTGGATGTTAAACATGAACAAGTTTACTAAAACTGGACTTGAAAGTAATTAGATAAGTAATTTTTATTTTATGAATTGCTACCTGCTTTTTGCGTACAAATCGCCCGTCACTCTCGTGATCTACATGAGATAAGTCGTAACATAGTAGGAGTAGGGGAACCTGCTCCTACCCATAATAGTATATAAAGTACATATGCTTTTTCAACGCATAAGAGGTCTTAGACCTTATGGGTTATTTTAGAAGCGAAAAATTGCATTAAGTTTCGGCCTTAATTTTAGGGATACTCCCTCTAAAAAGTGTGATTTCAGATCTATTTTCTTCCCTAGACGGGGGTTATAGATTAAAGTATCTAATCCCTGTACTAATCTTTCCTGCTATTTTCCTTTCCACAACTTGAACATCAGCTATATCTGGGGTATTAATTGTACTCCCCTCTAAAATTTGAAATTCTAGCTCAATCAAAGAATATTGATGGGCCCAGCCCACAATAGTTACTTTATTTGTAGTGCTTTTAACTACAAATATTTTAGGGCTAACACCATGGGTATACGGGTATACGTCTGATTTAGTAATTGTCTCGTGTACTGCATTAGTTTTATGGGGGACTTTCTTAGTTTCAGGGTTTTTTGCTTCTCCAAGCAAGTTCTTAGCACACTTGGCACCCGCGGGTGCCCCACTCGCTATAATGCCTTTTCTCGTGTTAATCGAAAGGGTGAGGATTCTCATTCGTCCATTGACCCTGACTGTACGGCTTATTGCAAATATCAGAGCAGGACATATCGTTTTAGGGCTAATTTCCATCCCCCTTAACCTTATAAGACTCTCTATATCCTCATTAGCGTTGTTTGCCTTGATAGTAATATATGTACTATTTGAATATTTTGTTAGGGCCATCCAAAGCTATATTTTCACTTTGCTCCTGTCCTTATACCTGGCAGAACACCCGTCTTAGTTTTACTTAGTAAAGCTAACCTAGAAGCATTTAACTGTTAATTAAAAGATTGATTTTTTGACAAATCTACTAAGCCACTTTGCCTCAGCTAAGCCCCCACAGAGTTTTAATTAATTTACTAATTTTTTCTGTTTATATCTTTAGAATAAGGGTGTCAATTTCACTTTTAAAACCCAAAGTAACACCTACCCCTCGGCCCAGCGGCCCAAGTGGCAGCCCACTTATCAGGCCCTACACCTAAGCTTAACTCTTTATCTATCAGTGGCAGATTATATGCGTAAGACTTAAGATCTTACCAAGAAGATTACTTCCTGATAAGCTATTTTCTTATAAGGCTATACCTTTCCTATAAATTCAAATTTTATTGTGCAACTACACCTATAAAAAAATCGTAAAAGTTACTTTAGCTTACTAAGGCCTATCATGTATGGAATTTGGGTACCACAAACCCACAGTTTTATTTAACTTACCTTAAAAGTCTCCATCTGGAGAGACTTTCTACTTGGAAGGTAGGCGCACTATATATACTAACTAAAACTAAGCTTAAGAGAGTTACCTCTATTAATGACTTTGAAGGCCATTGGATTAATATTATCCTATAAGCCTGAGAGGTACACCTCATTCCTAGGTTTACAGCCTAGCGCCTGTAGCTTCAGCCATCAAAATACGCGTTAACTAGAGGCTAGAAGCAATCGTCTAACTTTACAACCTCTACAGCAATAGGTATAAATGAATGGTTTGCTCCGCAGATCTCCGAGCACTGCCCATAGTATACTCCGGGGATTTGAGGCCAAACAGCCATGCTGTTTAACCGTCCTGGGACTGAGTCTATCTTTACTCCTATAGAGGGTAAAGCCCATGCATGAATAACATCTGCGGACGTAGTTAAGACATTAGTTTCTAAATTTAATGGAAGCAGTGGCCGCGCATCAACCTCAAGCAAACGGTAAAACCCCTGGGGCAGTTCGCTATCTGGAATTATATAAGAGTCAAACCTTTTAGACCTCAAGGAAGGGCTCTCATATGACCAGTATCACTGATGTCCAATTGACTTTAATGTGTTAGCTGAATTAGAGTGCTCATCAAGGGTATATAGTAAGCGAAGTCTAGGAAGAGCAAGCCAGATTAGTAGAATTGCAGGGATAATGGTCCAAACTGTCTCTAAGGTCTGAGCCTCATGAATAGTTCGGCAAGAATGACGGCTAATTAAAATGCTTACACCCACCAACCTTACTAGCGTAAATACACCAATTAACAAGATTATAGCATGATCGTGAAACAAAATCATTTCAGATTGAATAGGAGATGCCGGATCTATAAGTCTTATTTGACCTCATGTTCTCATTTTACTAATGAGAGTAAGCCTCCTTATTTATCCCTTCAAGATAAAGCTTTATGATATAAGCTACCTTAGTGTATGCCTTATAGTGTGTGACCTAAAAGAAAGTAATCGATCATTATAAAACTTGCAATTTTATGTTTTAAATTAAACTACTTTAGGGTCATGTAGATTGGGTCACTATGTTTTAATAGAGTACCATTTAAACACGGTGACAACTGGTTGACAACCAGATATTATTCTTTAACTAACCCTATTTACATTCGGATAACTCTCATTCATCTTGCAGAGCTCAGAAGTATTATTGCTAAGATAATAAAATAAAACATAGACAGAGGTTTGCTTAATCTTAGAAACGGTTCTTCAATTGGACAGGAGCCCAACCAAGTTAATAGCGCAAAAACCCTTGAATACCCCCAGAATAGAACTTGATACACAGGGTTCATTGAGGCTGGGGCCCCATAAGAGAAGTATGCCCCTAAGGGTAGTAAATAAAATACGATCACAGATATAACCAAGGCAATAACTCCCCCCAATTTTGAGGGAATTGATCGTAAGATAGCATAAGCAAATAAAAAATATCATTCGGGCTGGATATGTGCCGGGGTGACTATAGGGTTAGCGGGAATAAAGTTTTCGGGATCAATTAGCATGTTAGGGAAGAAAAACACAACAAGAGCTAAAATTAATAAAACTAATACTATCCCAACGATATCTTTAATAGTAAAATAAGGGTGAAAGGAGACCTTATTAAGTGGCTCTACTATCCCTAACGGATTAGTAGATCCGCGGTCATGCAAAAATACAATATGAAGAGCTGATAAACCAGCAATAACAAAGGGGGCCACAAAGTGAAAGGAGTAAAATCGATTTAACGTTGCTTGACCTACAGAGTAGCCCCCCCAAACTCATTGTACTACTATATCCCCCACATAGGGAATAGCTGAAAGCAAATTAGTAATAACCGTGGCTCCTCAGAAAGATATTTGCCCCCATGGTAGTACATAACCTAAAAATGCTGTCCCCATGCTTACAATAAAGATGGTAACTCCTACCATTCAGGTTCGAGGTTGAGTAAGATATCTCTGATAGTATAAACCTCGAGCTATATGCAAGTAAATAAAAGCAAAAAACATTGAGGCTCCATTAGCGTGTAATGACCGAATAATCCAACCCGAAGGAACGTCTCGTATGATGTGAATAATAGAATCAAAAGTATGAACTATATCTGCGGTGTAGTGTAGAGAAAGAAGGATCCCTGTGACAATTTGAAGGAAAAGCATTATACCTAAAATTGAGCCGCCATTCCATCAAATGGAAATATTTATTGGGCTGGGAAGTCTGATTAACCTCTCAAGAATTTTTATTTTTCGCAAATATCAGATGTATAGTAAACTAAATCTGGGCCCTACTTATAAACTTTACTAAATCGTTACCAGATAGCCGAACAATGTTGATCAAAACTCTTAACCCAATTGCAGCCTCTAGGACCGCAATACAAAGGAGTAATAAGATTATTTGCACTCTCGAAGTTATGTTTAAAAAAAATAACATAGCCACAAGTATTGTGAGCGTTATTCTCTCCAGGATTATTAAAGAAGAAATGCACCGAGTTGAGTTAACTACCATTGAGCAGGAGCATAGCAAAAGCAATAAAACTAAAACAGATATAAAAGTCAAGTTCATAAAATTTTCGGAAAGCTTACTTTGAACTATAATCAAGCTAAAGACCCAAACCTAAATATTAAAATCCCCAGTACTAATGGTAAAAAAGATTTTCAACATATTATTATTAGTAAATCGTAACGCAAACGAGGAAGCAACCCTCGACATAACAAAAACAGAAGCCTAATAACCCACACATATATTACAAATTGAAAAGCAAGCCTCCTTGTAAACATTAAAATTACGGTTATCGCAGATATAAATAAAATCGAAGAGTATTCCGATAAAAACAACACAGAGAACATAACCCTATGATACTCAGTATTAAACCCTGAGACTAACTCTGATTCCCCCTCTGCAAAATCAAAGGGGGTTCGATTAGTTTCAGCAAGGGCTGTTGTGAACCAAACTGTTATGCAGACAGGCACCATAATAATGATAGCAGGACTACTCTGAACCCTAACTAAAGAAAATCTTAATCTCAAAATAAAAGGAATAAGGATAATGAAGACTATAGAAATCTCATATGATAGGACCTGTGCTCCTGCTCGATAAGCCCCTAGCAAAGAGTAAGTTGAGTTTGAAGATCACCCAGCCCCCATAACTATATATACGTTCATCGATCTAATACACAAGAACAAAATCCCCCTACACAAAAATCTAAGCACATGTGAGCCAGTTGGGATAATTATTCAGATAGAATAGGTTACCACAAACCCTACTACTGGTCTAAAAAGAAACAGCCAGCTGTTTCTTTTTATAAGCTTGAACGATTCATTAGAAAACAGCTTAATAGCGTCTGCAATTGGCTGTAGGATGCCTAAAACCCTTACTTTATTGGGGCCTTTACGGTTCTGAATATATCTAAGGACCTTACGCTCTAAAAGGGTGAAGAACGCCACGGCAACTAGAATACATAAACATAAAACAAGAGATGCTAAGCTAAGTAGAGTGCCCATAAGCCAAACATAAGCCCCACAGTAAGTCTAGCTGCGAAGCTAAACCTTATATACGGCCACAAATACCTCTTTAAGAGCCAGTTAAATAATGATTTTATAGGAGCATTAAAATTATAAGGCTCTAATCAACCATAATCTAAAAAACTTAGAGGCTTACTCACAGTTATAACCATATAGTTCATATTTTTCCTAGGCGGGCTGATGAATAACATCCTTGCTAGCGCTCACATTAAACTATTAGGAAGCTTAGGCCTCAGTAAACCAACTAAGACCCCTAAAACTATAACTATCATGAACCAGATAGCTAAAGAGCGTCTGACGCATGTGACATCTAAATAGTTATTACTTACCCTGACATAAAAGTGACCATAGACTAAACTTATGAAAAATAAAATAACTATATGAAAGTAGTAGTGGGTTTCACTGTTTCGATTTACTAATACAAGGGGAGCTACCTCAGAGCTTAAAAGCTCTTTTATTAGCCGTACTATATACCCTGCTCTAAACACGGCTGATAGTATTAAAAACACCAACCTAACAGTATTTACTCTTCTAGAAGAAGATATCTCTAAAAGTATGTGCTTTGAGTAATAGCCAGTAACAAAAGGGGCCCCCATCAGACATAAAGAGGGTAGTAAAAAGAATAGAGTCAGAATAGGGTAACATTTTAAAGTCCCCCCCAACAAGCGTAAGTCCTGTACGCCAAAAGAAACTAATAGGATATGTCCCGCTGCTATAAATAGAAGAGCCTTAAATATAGCGTGTGAATATAAATGAAACAAGGTTAAATCATAGGCCCCCAAGCCCAGCCTAATTGCTATTACACCTAGCTGTCTTAACGTTGAGAGGGCAATTAATTTCTTAATATCGTTCTCAATTAAGGCACCTGCTCCTCCCATTAGACAAGTTACCCTGCCAGCAAGTATTAGGACTCTTTGTAAAGAGTTCAACCCATTAGGGCATAATATTGTCACCCGAATAATTAAATAAATCCCAGCAGTTACTAAAGTAGAGGAGTGGACTAAAGCTCTTACGGGAGTAGGGGCAGCCATGGCTGCTGGCAGTCAGGATCTAAAAGGATACTGGGCCCTTTTTGTGAGGCTCGCCAATACACACAAAGAAAAAATAACCCTCACAATAGGATCCATATAGGGGTAGTAAACTAGGGCCCTCCCTATAGGGATCATCATAATAATCGTAATTATAATTAAAACATCACCTATGCGGTTAATTATCAGAGTTAAAAACCCAGACTCTAAACTAACCTTATTCTGATAATAAATAATCAACAAGAATGAGGTCACACCTAAACCGTCTCAGCCGACTAACAATGATAATAAAGATTGAGAAAAAACTAAAATTAATATTGAAACCACAAATATAAATAATAACCCTGTAAATCGAAACTTGAATGTATCATCAGCTATATATACCCCCCTAAATAAAAAGACCCTAAACGCCACTAGCGATACCACAGCCCCAAAGCTGACCCTAATAGGGTCAATCACCCAAGATAAAGGAAAAGAAAAACCATTGGTTCTTAGTAGATCAACTTCGAAGATAACTAAAGGATGGGACTGCAAGAAGCAGAGGGTGCCTAATAGTGAAAATATTATAAACCAAAGCCAAATAATGGTCACAAATCGTGAGGGGGACTTAAATATCATAACTAACCTTTACAACTCGGCCCTTTGAAACGAGGGCCTCTCTCATACCTAAGAAACCTATTAACAAAACTACCCCTAAGTGAAGGCCCCACACACTAAAATTAAAGCCTAGAAAATAGCCTTGAGCAACACCTAAAGAGTTCTTAAGCCTGTCCTCTACTATAAAGCATAAGGGCATTAATACTGACCTAACCACAAAGATATAAATTATTCTATTACGTGTAATTTTTATCAGTTGGTTAGTTGATAAAAAAATCAAAAATATAAATAAGATTAAAATCCCCCCAATGTAAACTAAAAATAATAAATAGCAAATTCAACTTCTGAGTGTGGCTCTAATCATCACACAATACAAGACCCTTAGGGCCCACAATACCATGGTTAACTGAATTGCTGACAGACTAGTAGTTAGTATAAGGGAGAGAATTGATAAGAGGTATAACAGTGACACCGCCATTAGAAGAGGAGCCGGCTAGCCTATAATAAGCTATAACAAGATCCTAAGCCTTACGCATGTAGTCTGCCAAGCCGGTAAGATATACATATATGTATATATTTTCTGTTACTAGAAAAGAGCCACAATTTTCCTTTCGTACTATATGGCATACCAGTAATGGATAGAATCTGACCTGGCTTACGCCGGTCTGAACTCAGATCATGTAAGTACATTGTGTTCGAACAGAACATTGCTCAGTTGCTTCTGACAACTAAGATACTTAGTCCAACATCGAGGTCATAAACTCAATAGTGAATAGTGCTGTTATCCCTAAGGTAGTTTATCCTTTCTTATAAACTATTTACTTGTATATTAAATACTAAGACTTGTTTTTATGGTGAAGTCCTGCCGCCCCAGCAAAAACTAAAGTATGAAAGATTAAATCAGTGTTCAAGCTTAATTTAATCTTTAGTTTGCATGAAAACTCTTAGGGTCTTCTCGTCCTATGTTAAAGCCTGAGGGGATTTTCACCCTCTAAATAAATTCAAATAAGTAAGCTTAATATAGCTTCTCCCCATTAGCCCCATTCATTCCAGACCCCAATTAAAGGCCAAGTGATTATGCTACCTTAGCACAGTCAGGGTACTGCGGCTATTAAATAAAAATCATTGAGCAGGGGTAACCCCCTATAACTATCTCAGAGGGCTATGTTTTTGATAAACAGATGAGGATAAATATTTGCCGAGTTCATTAAACCTATTTTGGTGTAAAAACCAGTTAAAATTACTAATGTTAACATTATCAAGCCTCAGTTTAAATTTGTGAAACTAAATAAGTATTTGACCTAAGTGAATAATTAGAATCAATGTTAATGTGTTTAATTAGGGCCTCGACAGCCCCATAAGCAGGAGTTAAAACTTTAGCTATAACTCTTAAGCCTAATCACTTAAGAGCTGTTTTACAATTAACTGAAGTTAGCTGTACTAAATACATTTACTTATTATCAAGATATCAGAGGATTTGATAGGCCTTTCACCCCTAATTGTCTCTCTTATTAGCCTAATGCAACAGACTTAGTAAAGAGTCCTGCTCTACGCTAGTCTCTTCGTTAATTCCAACGCATAAATATAAATTAATGCTCAGTCAATTAGCTCATCCTCTATCGTGAAATAGAAACATCTCCTAGTACCTTATAGTTATCCCATTATGCAAAAGGTATCAGTTTAACCCACAGCTTGAAGTGTTATCAGTCGAGTTACTAGAGCTTATTAACTTATAGCCTGACTCAATACTTTAAAAAAAAATTAGATCAAAGAAATCTGAGCCTGATCAGTGTAAGTGATCTGTACTTTAGCCTATACTACCTAACTATGTATTTGGCCAGCTTTAAAAGTGATATTAGCACATCATTCAATAACTTCCAAAGTTAATATTTTCAATAAACTACTTTTAACTAGCTTTCCTTAGTCTTGTAGATAGCTATAACAACAGCTTAGTTTACAGTAGATTATGCTATAAAAGGATTAGCTGTAGCTTTCTGCATAAGCTATCTAATTTCCCTCAATTGTAATATAAAATAAAATCATGTGATCTATGAACACTAAGTTTTATTTTAGTAAGTAGTTAAATCTCTTCTGGTAGCTAGTGGTCAATAGAGGCTCGCTCACTTCCTAAGTGCAAATTAGGTCTTCTTATTAAAGTATATCACCTTTGTATTAAGGTAAAACCACTAAAGCCTATAATGGCTGGGCAGTAAGCCCATAGTAATTAGAGCAAAAGGTATAAAATCCTATTAGGGGGGCCTAATAGTTGAAAAGTAGGAAATTTTACGCCCGTACACTAGCAGAGGGCTCAGTGTTAACGTGAAAGTCATGAGGTAAAACTTGTTCTCATTCGCGAATAAAGGGGGGGTTTGTCCCAAAGATATAAGCCCGCTGAACAATAAAGCCCTCCCACACAATGTATACAAACAGAATGACCCCAATAATAGATATTAAAGATCCAATTGATGAGATTTGATTTCATTTTACATAAGAATCGGGATAGTCAACATATCGACGAGGCATACCAGCAAGACCTAAAAAGTGTTGGGGAAAGAAGGTTAGATTGACTGATAAAAATATTACATAAAAATGAGACTTACATAGCTTTTCACTTAGCTGGAGCCCTGAAATAACAGGAAACCAATAAATAAATCCAGCAAAAATTGCAAAGACAGCCCCTATAGATAGAACATAATGAAAGTGGGCTACAACATAGTAGGTGTCATGTAAGACAATATCCAATGATGAATTAGAGAGCACGATTCCTGTTAATCCACCTAACGTGAATAAAAAAATGAACCCCATCACCCAGTATATTCTTGCATCGAATGGGGCCTTTCTCCCAAATAAGGTTATTAGTCACCTAAATACCTTGATCCCAGTGGGAACGGCAATCACTATGGTAGCTGCCGTAAAATAAGCCCGTGTATCAACGTCCATACCAACAGTAAACATATGGTGGGCCCACACAATAAACCCTAAAACACCAATAGAGATTATCGCGTAAATTATTCCTAAGGCCCCAAATGGTTTTTTTGCTGAGTGACTAGAGAGCAAGTGAGAAACGATACCAAATCCGGGTAAGATTAAAATGTAAACTTCCGGATGACCAAAAAATCAAAATAAGTGCTGATAAAGAATTGGGTCCCCTCCCCCTGATGGGTCAAAGAAAGACGTGTTAAAGTTTCGATCAGTTAATAATATAGTAATAGCCCCAGCCAATACTGGTAGGGATAAGAGAAGAAGGATAACAGTGATCAAAATAGACCACACAAACAAGCTAACCCGTTCTATTACTAGCCCTGTAGAACGTATGTTATAAATCGTTGTAATAAAGTTAACAGCTCCCAAAATAGAGGATATACCCGCTAAGTGCAAAGAAAAAATAGCTAGATCCACCGAAGCACCACTGTGGCCTAGGGTCGAGCTAAGAGGGGGATACACTGTTCAGCCGGTCCCTGCCCCGCCTTCAACTAGGCTTCTAACAATTAAAAGAATAAACGAAGGGGGAAGTAGCCAAAACCTTATATTATTTATTCGAGGAAACCTTATGTCTGGAGCGCCAATTATTAGAGGCACTATCCAATTACCAAAACCACCAATTATAATAGGTATAACTATAAAAAAAATTATAACAAAAGCATGAGCTGTGACGATAACGTTAAAAAATTGTTCGTCTATTAAAACCCCAGTTATACCTAGCTCTAAGCGGATAAGTAGTGATAGACCAGTGCCAACCATCCCGCATCATACCCCAAAGAGTAAATATAGCGTCCCAATATCTTTATGATTTGTAGAAAAAAATCATCGCAA